GAGGTTTAGGTGGACTAGTTAAACATCATTCTAAAGAACTATTATTTCTAGTAAAGTATACTTGGAAAGTATCACTAAATAATTGTGGAGTTAATCAAGGATATCTTGATACAGCTTTACCTTCTGTAAGTTGTTTATAAATAATAGTTAAGAAATATCATGTAGCTACAACACTAACAATAGAACCAATACTACTAATTAAATTTCAACCATAGAAAGCATCAGGGTAATCACTAATTCTTCTAGGCATACCTTGTAAACCTAAGAAATGTTGTGGGAAGAATGTTAAATTAACACCAACAAATAAAATTCAGAAATGTACTTTAGCAGCAAAATGGTCATAAGATAAACCTAATATTTTAGGTATTCAGAAATATCAACCACTAAATAATGCAAATACAGCACCCATAGATAAAACATAGTGGAAGTGAGCTACAACATAGTAAGTATCGTGGAATGCTACATCAAGTGAAGCATTAGCTAATACAACACCACTTAACCCACCAATAGTGAATAATACAACAAATCCTAAAGCAAAAAGCATAGGAGGTGTTAAATGTAAAGATCCACCATAACATGTAGCTAATCAACTAAATATTTTAATACCTGTAGGTACAGCAATAATTAAAGTAGCAGCTGTAAAATAAGCTCTAGTATCAACATCTAAACCAACAGTATACATGTGATGACTTCAAACTATAAATCCTAATACACCAATAGACATCATAGCATAAACCATACCTAAGTAACCAAATACGTTTTTACTTGATGCTGCTGAAATAACTGTACTAATAATACCAAATCCTGGTATAATTAAAATATAAACTTCAGGGTGTCCAAAGAATCAGAATAAATGTTGGAATAAAATAGGGTCACCACCACCAGCTACTTCAAAGAATGAAGTATTAAAGTTTCTATCAGTTAAGATCATAGTAATACCACCAGCTAACACAGGTAATGATAATAATAATAACACAGCTGTAATAATAACAGCTCATCCAAATAAAGCTAATTTGTGTAAACGTATACCAGGACTTCTCATATTTAATATAGTAGTTATAAAATTCATAGCACCTAACATACTACTAATACCACTTAAATGTAAACCAAAAATAGCTAAGTCTACACTAGGACCACTGTGAGATTGTATTCCTGATAATGGTGGATATAATGTTCAACCTGTACCAGCTCCATTTTCTATAGTAGCTGAGAATATAAATAAAAATAAACTAGGAACTAATAATCAAAAACTAATATTATTTAATCTAGGGAATGCCATATCTGGACCTCCTACTAATAATGGTAATAAGAAATTACCAAAACCTCCAATTAATGCAGGCATAACCATGAAGAAAATCATTAATATAGCATGTGCTGTAATTATACTATTATATAATTGATTATCTGATATATATTGAACTCCTGGACCAGATAATTCTAATCTAATTAAAACTGAAAATGCTGTTCCAACTAAACCTGAAAATAATGCAAACATTAAGTATAAAGTACCTATATCTTTCGCATTTGATGATAAAAATCATCTTTCTTGTCATTCTGTAGGTTGTTTAAAATCTAACATTGTACCTTCATGAGCTATATCTGATGCTGATTCAATATTTTTTGTTGAATAGTTACGTAAGTTATTTATATTGTTTAAATTATAATCTTGTAAATTATTAATGACGGGCAAAATTAAATTATTATTAAATTGTTTTTTTAGTATATTTAAAGTAAAACTTTGTAAAACCTATAGCTATACTTCAAAGTTAAAAATAAACTTTGAAAAATAATATATTATATATTATTTTTTTTTTTTAATTATTAAATTATAATAATTATTTTTTTTTTATGGTAAATTAATTAAATTCAATATTTAAATAAATTACATTATGTAATTAAATAAAATTAAATAGTATATTCTAAAAGTCAACGTATGTGTCTTACTAGATATATATAATATAGTAAGAATACTATACCACCGGATTTTAACTTGTATTAGTATATACTATCTAACATTTTATATAGCTTTATTAAGGCAAAGTCTAAAAGCCGGGAGAGAAATTCGAATTCTCATTCTTAATTCATGAAATTATTGTTCTACCTATTAAACTATCCTGGCTAAAATAAAATAGATAATAAAAAAAAAATATATAATAATTTGTCTTATGTTGGGGCGACTCGAACACCCAATAGTAAATACCAAAAATTTATGACTTACCTATTAGTCGACAACATAAACTATGTGTATATATAAATATGGGTAACAAGACTTGAACTTGCAAAGTATAAAACTATCCCGTCCTAAGCGGAACCTGTTTACCAATTTCAGCATACCCATGTCTATTAATATAAGTAGCCATATTAGCCAAGTTTGCTCGAGATAAGATTTGAACTTACAACCTAATCAGCTTCAATGATCCGCTCTACCAATTGAGCTTCTCAAGCGTTAATAAATAACAATATTAATAGTTATGGAGTTATCAGGACTCGATCCTGAAATAACGATATGCAAAATCGTCGTTTTACCAGTTAAACTATAACCCCTAATATATCCAAGAAACGATTCGAACGTTTACGGCTTGCGCCACTTAAGCTTAAGTTAAGACTGTCTACCAGTTCCAGCACTCGGATTAAATAAGACTAAAATGACTTGAACATTTACTCAAACCATCATGAGTGGTTCGCTTTAACCAATTAAGCTATAGTCTTTGGTAGCGAACTTAGGGGTTGCACCTAAATAATATGGACATGAGCCATATATGTTACTATTACATTAATTCGCTTTAAGAGATAGGTGATTTGAACACCTGGCCTTTCGCGTGTAAAGCGACAGCTCTACCAACTGAGCTAATCTCTTTTTATTAAATCTTTTTTAACCCAAGGGAGATTTGAACTCCCGCACTAACAGTGAAAATGTTATGTCTTAACCAGACTTGACCATTGGGTCTTTAAATTATATTTAAAATATATTTAGCCTTATGCGAGTATCGAACTCACTTCTACCGATTACAAAACGGTTGCATTACTTTTATGCTAAAAAGGCTTTATTGTAATATATAAAAAAAATATTATAATGATATTAAATAATATTTAGTATACTCTTTTTAAAAATTAGTACTTTATATCTAAAAATGTTATCATTCTTACAACTAAAGCCTATTAATTGTAGTTAAACAATTATGCTCGTAGTGTTCTACTACGTATATAAGTATCATAAAGTTTGCTTCGCGTTTAGATGCTTTCAACACTTATCTTTAACTGATGTAGCTTTCCTGCCATGCCTATGTTGTCAGGTTACACTATAAATAGTGTAACAATACCTTAGTATAAGTATTAATTATCATTATAACATATGTTATAATATAAACCATAAACAACAGGTAAACCAGAGATCAATATACCCAACTCCTTTCGTACGAAGGGGCTATCTTTAATCTACTTTATGTTCCTCTAGAAGATAGAAACCATACTGTCTCACGACGTATTAAACCCAGCTCATGTAGCTCTTTAATCGACGAACAGTCGAACCCTTCATGATTTCTGCATGCATGAGGATGAGCTAAGCCGACATCGAGGTGCCAAACCGCGCACTCAATTTGTACTCTCTTGCGCAAATTAGCCTGTTCAATTTATGTTATCATAAAAGATTCAGCTAAAAGCCGAATATACTTTTATTTCCATTTTTCTCAAAACGGTTCAGACTATTTCATCATCTTTATTAATTAATATAAGGGAGGGAAAATTGTAAATAAAAAGAAAAGATAAATTAAGTACTACTTACTCAACCTTTAACACCAAAAGCTCCAACACGTGAAGTTGAGTTAATTACAGTATATTGTAAATTAGCTTTATCATTTCCTCTTAACATTGGTGTAGGATAACCTTTAAATGAAGAATAAACATTTTCTAAATTTCCTTTATATTTAGTTCTACGTTGAGATCTAGAAGCTGAAAAACGTCTAGTTAATCTACCAGCAGCTTCTAATCTAACACCTGATACTCTTTTATATTTTAAATTACTTAAAATAATTTTTTTAAGATATTTAGATTTAGTATTATCTTGTTGTAAAAAATTATCACTATTAAAAATATTAAAATTAAAAAATTTTTTAGATTTTTCTGCTAATTTAACATTTTTAATTTTTGCTTTTCTTATTAAAACTTTAAGATATCTTAAAACATTTCTTTTTTTTTTTAATTTTAATTCTAAAGGTTGAGTAAATATTTTACTATTAAAATAAAAATATTTTAAATTAATTATATTAAATTCAACATTTTTATTAAAAATATTTTTTACTAAACTTATTAAACCTTGTAAATAAGTATTTTCAAATTTTGCTTTATTAATATAAAGCATTTGTTTATAATACATATAGAATTTTAATCTTTTAAAACTTTTTTTAATAAATCTTGAATAGTAAATATTTTGTGCTGTATTTACTTGAGTATTATATTTAGGTAAAAGATTACTTAATAATATACTTTTTTGTTTATGTTTACACAAAATATTTAATCCTACATTTTTTATTAATTTTAATTTTCTAGCAAATTTAGCTTTTTTAAATAATGTTAAATATCTTTTTTTAAGTTTTAATAAGTAATTAAGTTTTTGTTTATTATAAACATATAATGTTATATTTACTTTATCATTAGTATGTTTAAATTCACCATCACTAATAAATATTCTATTTGTAGATATTTTTCTAAATCTACGACGTAATCTATTTTTTCTTAATAAAGATTCTAGTTGTAAATTATATAAATTAAAGTATGCTTTAATTAATTTCATTACATATTTACTTTTAATAGGAATTAAATTAATAGCATTTTTATTATAAGCATATATACTATTTTTTCAATTTCTTACAGCAGGTATTACATCTCTATTATAAATAGCTATACTAGAATCATTTAATCCTTTTTTTTTTATATGTAGTATTTAATTTTGATTTTATAATATTTAACATATTTATATATATATATATATATTAATATAATTAATAGAATTAATTATATAATATTAAAGCTTGGTAAACCAAGTCTAATACATTATTAAAAAAATAATAATTATTATACAAATAGTGTTTTTAATTAATAAAGATGTTGGGCGTTAAAAAAGGATTATTGTTAGCTATACTCACCTTTTAGTCGTTGAACGTCCTTATTTTAATTTATCTTAAAGATAAACACATGCTAAAATAAGTTTCGCTTCAAATACACTTAATTAATATAAGTTGTCTTTGAAATTTACCCAATATATTACCAATATTTTATAATATTGGAGGACTCACAGTTATAAATCCCTAGCGTAACTTTTTCTATAATCCAAGACCTTTCCTTAATGCATCTTGTGATCATATGCCCCGCTTACGCGACTGATAGACTTGTAGGTCAAACAGTAAAGCAAGATTTAGCCATTAAACTTTTAAAGTATTAATAAACATTATATTAATAAAGATAAATACTTTATTAATATAACAAATAAACTTTTAAATCTTTGAACTAAAATTAGTGCAAAGCCCAGTAAAGTTTAAAATACATCTATTCACCGCATAGTTAAAATCTTACTTAAAATAAAAAATAATTGTGGAATTTAATCGAATAATAACTGTATAATTATAATAATAATTAGAACAAATTAAAATATTTGTATATAAATATACAAGTTTACAATATGAACTTTGGATATACCCAGGTACTTTTTGTGGGATCTGTGCCCCGCATAAACTGCCTTCTAATCATTAAGAGTATATATAAGGATTCGAATAAAGGTGTTTCATTATTATCTCAACAACTACCTTATACACTATAAATCATCCTAAAATTTCACTCTTATAATTAGTAACAGTAAAGCTGCATAGGGTCTTCTCGTCTATCTAGAGGTAAACAGTATCTGCACTGCTATTCCAATTTCACTGAGACAATCATCGAGACAGCTGTTGCATCGTTAAATCATTCATGCAGGACCGCATTTAACGGCCAAGGTATTTCGCTACCTTAGGACCCTCATAGGTAAGGCCGCCATTAATCGGGGTGTCCTTCAAAACCTCAGTTAATAATCAAGGTAGATCCGTTACCCAGCCGACATTGGGCAGACATCACACTCAATACTTTGATTTTTTATCTTTGCAGAGTGCTGTGTTTTTATTAAACAGTCGTACAACATTATTTCATGATTCCTCTTATTATTAATTTAATTTTTCATATTTAATTTCATACTTTACTATATGTTAAATTTAATAATAATGGTCCTCCTTATTCCAAAGGTACAGAGTCAATTTGCCGAGTTCCTTAATGATTGTTCTCTCAAACGCCTTTGTATTCTCTACTTGCTTACTTGAGTTAGTTTCTAGGTACGGTTATTTATTGTTTTTTTTTTTTTATTTACCAGTATAACATTATCTTTTCTATATATTATAATATTATTTCTAATAACATTTAATAGATATAGGTATATCTATATAAGAACCTTGATATACAATTCAAATATAGCCTATAAATACATATTAATAATCTAATGGTAATTAATTATTAATAATTATTATATTATATTATTATTATTATAGATAAAGACTATCATTTGGTTAAAATATATTTATTTTACTCACTCTATTATATTTGTAAATCACAATATAATAATAAGTATGTATTATATATTATAATTTACAATTTTATACCAATAAGAATAAGTATTAAATATTTTTCACTTCAAATAATAAAAATAAACTTTTCCAGAACCTTTATTACTTATTAAAGGTTTTGGTATTATCTTATAAAAAAAGCACAAAACGTCATCAAAATTATCATTTGATTAATTTTTTTAGACACCGATTTTAGATGAAACCATAAGCTTCAGGCGAGGCTAAAAGCCTTTTTCGTTACTCATGTCAGCATTCTCTCTTGGATTTAACAGATATACATAAATCATAATAATCACAATATATAATAAATTATATATTTTAGTTTAGATAGTTTTATGCAAGATCTTTAATATTTTAAGAAAAATATTAATATTTTGTTTAATCCAATGTTCCGCTACCCCACAAAATCTTAAGCTACAACGCTATAATTTTTATTTGTGTACAAGGTTTCGGTATATTATTTAGATCCGTTAAATTTTCGGCGTTTTTTCCTAATTTATTAATCAGTGCTCTGTTACGAGGTCTTCAAAAAATGGCCGCTTCTAAGCCTATTTCCTGATTGTTTTAAAAAAAAACATCCTTAATTTCACTTAACAATAATTTTGGAACCTTAACTCTTGTTCTGGGCTGTTTCCCTTTAGACATACAACCTTATCGCACTATGTCCGATTATTTAACATTCATCTTTGCCCTTCCGAGTGCAAATACTCTCCGGTAAAGTCACTACAACCCCCCAATGTTGACAAATATATTAAATATTGTCCGAGATCACAGTTCTGTACCTGCTAAGATGTTAATTAAATTACCTACTTACATAGGTTTCGCGGAAAACCAGCTATACTAGTCAGTTTTGTCTTTCACTAACTTACCACAGTTCATCGGATATCTTTACAACGATAACCCGTTCGGGCTTTTATAACCCTGACCATGGTAAGATCACTAGCCTTCGGGTCTAATTCTAGATACTAATTCATTTTTTCATAATTGGTTTATCTACGTATCTATCTCCTAATTTTATTAATAAATTTACATATCTATATTGTTATCATCTATTGTAAATGATAATATTCTAAATGTGTAAATGCTTATAAAAGAGATGTTACTTGCATCTAAAATTAACTTGCTGACCCATTATGCAAAAGGTACGCTCTTATTATTTATTTAAATTTTAACTTGAGCTGCTTATAAAACTACTATTTCAGGGTATTTCCCTCACGGTACTGTTACTCTATCGCTTATATATTTTTTTTAGCCTTAGAGGAAGGTTCCCCTATTTTTCAACAGATTTTTTTCCGTTATACTTAAATATATCATTTAATATATTTACTATAAATAATTACTATATATTAAATATAGTAATTATTTATTAAGGCTTTTGCTATTCAGAAGACACCAAATAACAATCTCGTTTGATTTCTTTTACTAAAGTTACTAAGATATTTCAATTCACTTTGTCTTATAATTAGATTTCTCTATGATTTCTAGTTTATATTGTTTCCTAGATATAAATATCTTGAAATATATAGCTAACCATCCATAATAGTTTCTTTATATACTTGTCTTGATTTCTCAAGATGTATATGGTACATATCATCTTTATTGGCATATATTATTAAGCCTATATTAGTTATCAGGTTATTATGATTCGAACATAAACAATCTCCAACCCAAATGAAGCGACCAACCACCGGACACTAACCTGTAAAACCTATAATGTATTTACATTAATTTAATTTTATTTTATTTTATTATATATATTTTAACATGTTAACACATTATTATATATAATTTTATTAAATTAATTTTTTTTTTATACTATAAGTATCAGAGAGTATATGATTCGAACATATGAAAGTTTATACCTTTAGCTAGACTCAAGCTAGCCGCCTTAAACCACTCAGCCAACTCTCTTTTTTTTTTGATTCTTCAGTGACTCGAACACTGAACATATCCTTATCAAGAATACACTTTACCGGTTAAGTTAAAGAACCTATAATATATTCAAGAGCACTTAGATTTGAACTAAGAAATATAAGGTTGAAGCTTACAGTTTTACCTATTAAACTATGCTCTTCGGAAAAGAGATGAATCGAACATCTAAGTGTCAAAACACAATATTTAGCAAATATCTTACCCTACCAATAGCAACTTTTCCTTTAATATATATATATATACGAGTTAGACCGGTTTCGATCCGGCATCTATTTTCTCGACAAGAAAACCCTTTACCAATTAAGTTACTAACCCTATTTATATATATATATATGGCTAGCTGAATTCGAATCAGCACACTTTACTTGGAAGGTAAACAGTCTACCATTAACTTATAGCCATTATAACAATTTGTATATAAAAATTATTTACTTATTATGACTAGCTGAATTCGAATCAGCACATCTTATATGGTAAATAAGCAGTCTACCATTAACTTATAGTCATTTTTCGTAATTATAATTCAGATTATAATAATCTATTAAGACCTATGGGATTTGAACCCATATTATAATGATTAAAAGTCACATGTTTTACCATTAAACTAAAGTCTCTAAAAGATAAATATTTAAAATAATCATCTTTGCATATAATTCACAATTATTATTTAATTTAATAAATATATAATTTATGTTATAAAATAACAGGTCTATATAGACCTTAAATTTTTAAAATTTAAAGCATATATATATATATTTATTTCTAATAACCTCAGTAATATACAGAAATATATAAGAATAATCATACTACGTCTACAAAATGTCAGTATAATATACCTGATTCGTAACCTAAGTGATGGTGATCTGTTAAATGGTATGCAGCTAAACGTCATAATCCTACAGCTAAGAAAGCTGTTCCAATAATAACGTGTAAACCGTGGAAACCAGTACCAAAGTAGAAACATGAACCATAAACACTATCAGAAATAGTGAAAGAAGATACTGAATATTCAACACCTTGGAAGAAAGTAAATATTACAGCTAATATAATTGTTACAACTGTTCCATATAAAGCACCTTTTCTATTACCTTGTATTAAAGAATGGTGAGCATATGTAATTGTTACACCTGAAGATAATAATAATATAGTATTTAATAATGGTAATTCAAATGGATTAACAGCTTGTATACCTAATGGAGGTCATTGTGCACCTAATTCAACACTAGGTGATATTGCACTATGAAAAAATGCTCAGAATATAGCTAAAAAGAAGAAAACTTCAGATATAATAAATAAACCTACACCTAAGTTTAATCCTTTTTG